TAAAAAAAAACTTCTGTATAAACAGAACTTCTGTTTATACACCTTATTTTTTTATTCTGCCAATTGAATAGAATCATAAATGGAATCGGATTCTATCTAATACAACGAAAAATTTTTAAATTCAAAAATGAAATAGAGAAAGAGAAATAGAATGAAAAAGATCAAAAATCAATAAAATAAGGCGGATAGAAAAACTTATTAGATACCATAGATTCTGATATCTAATAAGTTATACCTACTATTGGATTTGAACCAATGACTCCCGCCGTATGAAAGCAATACTCTAACCACTGAGTTAAGTAGGTCATTTATAATCAAAAAGAGAAAGAAATGGAACCCGTCACATCGATGGATTATAAATGTAATATTATTTATAAGCAATACCGATCAAAGAGATAAAAGAAATAGGATGTTGGATCATGGAATATTCATCTTGACAAGAAATTATTGATATGATAAAATATATATCACAAGCACAAGGGCTATAGCTCAGTTAGGTAGAGCACCTCGTTTACACGCGCGCCAATGTTTTTTCAGAGGAGTACATTATGGAATCAAAAAACTTATTGAGAAGTTGATGTCTTACTCCATGACTTTTAGGGAACAAGAGAACAATAGCCTGACAAAAGATTCGGTCCAATTTAGGTGCCCTTTTAGATTTTAGGCAACTATTCGATTTTAGGCAACTAATAAAACCCATTATTGATTTAAGATATTGATAAGGGGAATACTCAGTCTATTCAATGCTAGGCATAATGAGTATAAAGACCTCAAAAAATTCTTTTTTCGTCCTATCTTATGAACTTTAAGGTGTATGAAGTTTCATATTGGATTATTTAAGTAAAAAGGGGGCGATGGAGACTTCATTTAACTTAGGTTGATCTAAGCCAAAAGCAAACCTACGTCAGGATAACCTTCTTTGAAACACTTCGGTAGTGCTCTCAGATCGGAATCCAAATAAGAAATCAGAGCACATGGAGCCATCTTCTTATCTTCCTGTCAAGAGAATTATGGTAGACTAACTGATTCTTTCTATCAGTTAATGAAAGAGCCCAATGCAAAAAAATGCATGTTGGGTCTTTGAAACAGTTCGAATCATTTTGATAATAATCAGTTTGATCTGTTTTACCGAGAAGGTCTACGGTTCGAGTCCGTATAGCCCTAAAAAAAAGAAAATTCAAATACAAAAACAAAAATTGTATAGTTTTTATTTCTTCATTATTGTATTGTTTGTTGTTTATAACTAGCCGCTTGCAATTGCTGGGTTCATCAAAAAAAAATCAAAAAAAAGTGCACTTCAATAGACCCAATCGCTATTTTTTTTTTTTTAATCTTGTCTTGGCTAAACAAACCCAATTTTCTTCATTACTCTTCCTAAGTTAATTCCATATGAATTTTTCCCCTTTCCTATCCGCAACCAAAAAGAGTTAGTGATACTTCTTTTCTTTGTCTTTGGGATACCTGCCGAAGCCTAATGAATTTTTGGAGTCAAAATCATGACACGAACTCATTTAAAAACAAACTCTAACCTAACTCTAACCTAACTCAACAAAAATAAAATCTACTAGTAAGTTACACGGATTTAAAAACGACTTACTGTATTTATGGACAAGCTGAGTTTGAAAAAAGAGGATCTTTATTAACTTTCATTGTTAACATTGTAAAATAGGCTCTTCTTTTATTGGTATACCTTACCTGGTAAAGCACAAAACAAAGGTAAAGCACAAAACAAAGGAGTCTTTTCTTGTCCTAACATTCAATTACTAAATTGAATTAATTTAATTAATATATTTATATATATTTATAAATTAATATAAAATTAATATATAAGTAAAATTAATATATAAGTATAATTTAGTTAATAATTTAGTTAATATTATATAGGTATAGGTATTATATTACATATAGAATATAGATATAGTATTTTCTATTTTTATATAGATTATTATTTTATTAAGAATTCTATTTTGAATTCTTTTTTTTTTTTATAGATTTTTATAGAGAATCCGAAGTGAGATGCAAAATCGAGAAAAGAGTCTTATTTGTATTTGTATAAGGTATAAGAGCAATAGCAATATATATATTTATAGAAGTAAATATATATATTTATAGAAGTAAATATATATATTTATAGAAGTAAATGGAACAATTCTAGTCGATGAGTCTTGAAATGAGACATGTACCACAGCAAACAAAACTAAGCAGTTCAATCAAAATAAATTGTTATTTTGACTAACCAGTTATGAATGAGTTGACAATTAATTTCAATTCGACTCGAATAATCTAGTATATTTTCCACATTCATAGGAGTGCACCCATGTTTCTGCTTTACGAATATGATATTTTCTGGGCATTTCTAATAATATCAAGTGTTATTCCTATTTTGGCATTTATAATTTCCGGCCTTTTATCCCCAATTAGAAAAGGGCCAGAGAAACTTTCTAGTTATGAATCCGGTATAGAACCAATGGGCGATGCTTGGTTACAATTTCGAATCCGT